AGACCCCATTGAAGACGAGAGTGAGGTACAACAAGGCCATTTCTGTCCACCGCCCTTCTCACGGAGCCGTACGTGGACGTTACCGCTCATACAGCTCCCAGCCAGCAAGCAGTTAGCCTCCCTCTACAAGGAATGGAAGTGTGGGTGAATCGACATCAAATAGAGGAATTCGCTTCTTCTTTTCAGCAATAACATGAGAAGAGCATCCCTTTCACAAAAACCTACAGACCCCCCTATCCTGTTCAGCACCTTGTGATCTTCTCAAAGATCATTACGAGCCCTCTCCTATCATTTTTCTTTCGAAAAAAATTTCATGGTGGATCAGGACGAGAATGAATCCGGTAATCCAGGACATACTCATCCTGGAGCTTATGCTCCCCTCCGGGGAGGGGGTTTTTATAGAGAGAGGTAAGTCGAGGGTAGCCTCCCGCTTGACCGATTTATCGGAGTCGGAGGAAGATCTCTCATCCGATCATCCTGAACACGAAGGGGCTGCTCTCGATGTGAGATCAGCAGCAAAAGAAAGAAGAAAAGGGCCATGATCCTATGTTCGTTTTCGCCCTGCTCTGATGATGCGCTCCTTGCTCGCGGAGCTACATACCGGAAAAAGAAAAGGATCTCTCTATTACTTTGAGAGGAGAATCGTTGGTTTTTCGACGGACTACGTGGGAAATACGAGATCTAGGCAAGCCGCTACATGTTCTCCCCTTGCCCTTGAACGATAGAAGAACTACTTATCTTCTCTTAGGTAGCGGTCGATCGGTTCGCATCTATGGTCAATCAATAGGTCCGCGGATCCATTCTTCTATACGATAAATCGCCATCTCGTAGCACCACCACGACACCGATTCCCCGACAAAACCCCCGATTTCCCGAGAGTTAGATAGCCGATAGTAGTAGAAGCTCTAAGGCCGCTATTCCTGACAAGGAATAGAGTAAGGCCTTTACCGATCCTGAGTTAATGAGTTAAGGAGTTTTTTTATAAACGACTTATCTGAAAGAAGGCTTTGCAATCAACGAATTCTTTGATTTGAAAAGCTCCTTTCCTAATCGACCTTCCGCCTTCCGTTATTTGATCTTTTTATGGATCTTCTTATCTTATTAAGTAGTTAAATGAAGTATCATCAATTGAGAAATGACAATAAGTGATGTTCGATATCGCTTCTGTGCGCAGAGTATCGAAAGGAACCTCTCGGAGAAGTTCCGGGCCTCGGCAGCCCTCCTTTCTTATCTATTTTCATATATAATATAAAGAGAATAGAAAGCGTACTGACTCTGACTGCTATCTACGATACGATCAGGGGGGAATAGCGCAAGGGCTTAAGTCATCGATTCAAATCCTATCTTTTTTTCGGTATGCCGCTCCGCGAGCAAGGAGCGAGAAAACAAAGTGGGCTGTGGTGATGTCAGAATTTGCACCTATTTGTATCTATTTAGTGATCAGTCCGCTAGTTTCTTTGATCCCACTCGGTGTTCCTTTTCCATTTGCTTCCAATAGTTCGACCTATCCAGAAAAATTGTCGGCCTACGAATGTGGTTTCGATCCTTTCGGTGATGCCAGAAGTCGTTTTGATATACGATTTTATCTTGTTTCTATTTTATTTATTATCCCTGATCCGGAAGTCACCTTTTCCTTTCCTTGGGCAGTACCTCTCAACAAGATTGATCCCTTTGGATCTTGGTCCATGATGGCCTTTTTATTGATTTTGACGATTGGATCTCTCTATGAATGGAAAAGGGGTGCTTCGGATCGGGAGTAACCACTAGCGATAGGGCAAAAATCGGGGGGAAGGACAAAAGTCAAGAGCGCGATGCCTACATTAAATCAATTGATTCGTCATGGTAGAGAAGAAAAACGGCGCACGGACCGTACTCGAGCTTCGGATCAATGTCCCCAGAAGCAAGGAGTACGCCCGCGTGTACCAACGAGAACACCGAAAAAACCTAATTCAGCTCCACGTAAGATAGCCAAAGTACGGTTGAGCAATCGACATGATATATTTGCTCACATTCCGGGCGAAGGTCATAATTCGCAGGAACATTCTATAGTCTTAATAAGAGGAGGTAGAGTGAAAGATTCGCCAGGTGTGAAATCCCATTGTATTCGAGGAGTCAAGGATTTGTTGGGAATTCCGGATCGAAGAAAAGGGAGATCAAAATATGGTGCAGAAAAACCAAAATCGAGATGAATGGAAGATGCCTCTGTCACTCTTTTTTCTCCAATTTTCAGTACGAAGTTACTGGCTCTAAGAAGGCAATTGCGCCTTAGCCCATGGACTGATACGGAGACTACTCTACAGGGGAAATATCTTACTCGACTAGAGCGGATCCCGAGACTTCACCCGTTCCTTTAAACTGTTGGGCACTACATTCTATAACGAGAATCACAAGGCCGGTCAACAAGGAACAACCTGGCAGAGTGTCCTGAGATAACAAGGCAAAAGTGAGAACGCCCAGTGACGAGAGTGGCGACATACGAGGATCTAACCTCGACCAACGAGAGCGTAGCTGCTCGACCTCAGACATAGGGATTCTCGGACCGGAACAATGGGATTCGCTCGACCGAAGGGAACGATGCGTAGCGCCATAGGGAGAACCTAGCGTAGCAGAGCCAGTCGCGACCAAGTAGATAGCTCTACGCCTCTGCCGAACGAACGAAGAGCTACCTAAGTACGGTTAAATAAAGTGAAAATGATAGGTAAACAAAATATAGAACAAATGCGACAGAAAGCGTCAGAGCTTCGAAAGCCTGAAATTGAGTGTCCTTGAATTGAGCCTGTCGTATCCTTCCCAATCCAAGACGGCAAGGCGGTAACAGAACTACGGCAACTCCGGAACGCATCATGCGGTTTGTTTCAAGGCATGGGTTATCGTCTAGGAGAACTCATGCGACTATTGGCGTTGGGGAAGCCATGCGTTAGGTAAACCAACCGCACGTTGCAAGCGAAGGAGTGAAAGCTACTCGACTGTAATGTAAGGGGAGGACCTACAACGAGTTGCGGTTGCTTCGCAAGCAATACTCGACGGTATAGCGCATGCGTCTCATCGTCTTGGGAGCACTCGTAGTTGTTTGAGTCGTTGCGTTAGGGCAATACAACTACGAGAACCAGTCGTCCTAACGCTACTGTCAAACCTACTGTAGTTGTCGTTATTACCACTCGTCGGGTAGTTGTTCCGTAACACCGCTAGTCTACGACTACTAGTCGTTCCATTGTTGCACCACCCCAATGTGTGTTGCGTAGTAACTGCCTAGCTGTCTGTTACGTTGTCAAACCCTTCCGAACAACCACCTCTGACGCAGAGACTACGAGTGACGGACAACTAAACGACAACGAGTGGTTGCTTTACCGTCTTGTTCCGTCGCATCAAAGAATCCGTCGATTCCAATTCCACTATAGGAAGTGCTGTTATGATATATTTTCCTTCTCCTCTTCATTAATAGCCTGGGAACTGAGATTCTTAATTAGAGTATGGCAGGTCCGTCTTTGACCTTTGACCGGTTCGGGTTCGGGACTCGTTCTATGACCGTACTCCTATGTTTTGGGAGTCTGAGAAAGCTCTTCGTCCGCATTCCTTCTATCAGGCCAAGCCTAACAAGCCTTGGAAGTCGGCTAAGGCGCAATGCTCCCTATTTTCCGTGCTAGCTTTTGGGTCTGCTAGCGCTTCGATGCTTTCGATTCTTCTTTCCTAGGCTATTTCGTACGTGTAAGCTTTCGAAGTCGTATATCGAATGAGTGGATATCAGGAATGGTCCCACATCCTCCCTTTCTCCCTTCATGCTAAGACCACTTTGTGTACCGCGTCTTCTATCGCTATCTACAGTGATTCTCCCGTCTAACCGGAGTGAGGACTCAGCAGGAATAGCCGGACGCGAGAGAAAGACAAAAACAAGGGTTCTCGCGGCCCTATCGAATCCGTTCCCGAGTTAAGGTCACTTCACAAGTTGCCTTCTCTGGTCTTGCGGCGCACTCACTCCCTTTCCTTCCGCTCACTTCTGGACCCTTCGCTCCCGGTTAGTGCTCTTTGGCCCGGTCTATTCTGTCTGATATGATATCATATAGCCAGGAAAAAGGGATCTACTAGTCATCGCCTTTGAGCTGGGAAAAGCATTTACCTGGAGTCGGCTATTCCTGATTCAGCAAAGGAAAGAAGCCTTGATCCCAAGACTAGCTGTGTCTTTTTCGACTAGTGAGTTGTTGCCTAGCCTTGGTCACTGAACTCGGTCACTGAAAGACCTTTCGAGTCGAACTCAAGTGGAAATAATCAGACTGCTTCCATACCTTATCTCAGGTTATCCTTTAGTGCAGGTATGGGCACTATCCTCGCAGTAAGGGAGAGGGGGATACTTGTTTTCTAACTCTGATAGCAGTCAAGTACTAGCTCCAACCGCTTACTGGAAGAGCAGAGAGCGCTTTTCTCTTTAGTAGAGTTAGTCGACTTAAGGGGGGGCACTGTCAGGGAATATAATATCATCACCATTAAGAGAAAAAAGCTCAAGTGATTGTCTCTTTGCTAGAGCAGAGCCACTGGACACTGGGAGGGAAGGGAGGAAGTCTACTGCTCCCTTTCCTTAAAGACGAGTAAGTGCCGATACTACACTTTACTTAGCCGAGTCAGTCCCATTCATTAAAGAAGAGAAGCTTGTATTGGAGTGCGCTGGTTCAATGACTAGAGGAGCAGCAAGAGCATCCAGTGTTTCAATAGTAGGGACAGAACAACACTACAGGCAGAAAACAGCATAAGAAAGAGAATCAGTATACTAGAAAGCAGGAAAGAAGCTTGCTATAAAATCACTTTTCCGCGGAAAGGCAGCAAAGAAGTCGACTTAAGAGAGTACGGGCAGATCAAGTGAGGAAGATAGAAACAGGGATCAGTCTACAGCTTTAGGGAGAGATCCTTTTGAGTAGGGCATCTAACTCAACAATCACGAATAAGAAGAGAGTAGAATCTAGTTACAGTCCAGCTATTACTTGGCATACAAAGCAGAGCGAAAGTGATTG